ACTTTTTTTGGAGGGCGTCTAAAAGATTGTAATATCCTAACGTAGAGTCGGAAATTTTGTACTTTTTTTTATCTAAAATACTTAAAATTTTTCAGTTCTATGCAACATTTAATTTTTCTTCACGAAAAAGTGTGTTTTTTTTAATTAATACTTTTTTGAGTGCGCGTGAAAAAAAAACTAGATGGTGAACAAGACTGACATGTAGCATGTTAACAAAAAATTTTAGTATTTTTTACTTTTTTAAATTAAAAGAAATAAAAAACTAGATGGTGAACAAGACTGACATGTAGCATGTTTTTATATTAGTTTAAGTACTTAGAAATAGTGTGTTTATAATATTATTTGTATTTATTACTCAGCTTTCTATGAGAGAAGATAAAAGTTTGGTGCCTGAAAAAAGGGTTACCTCGATACGGTAAATCATGCAATATTTTGCTCAAACTACTTAAATAGTGTTACTCTTGGTGTGTATCTTTCTATATATTTTTATTGTACTGACTACATGTAGAAAAGTTTGAATCTGGCTTTCATTCTGTTTTAAATTAAATCTATATATAATTATTAAATTTTAAGATTATTTTGAGGTATGTAGTAGATAATTTTAGGAAACAATTTATTTGGGCCTAGTTAAATTTATAAGATTGACTAAAATCGTGCCAGCCGTCGCGGTTAGACGAAGAATCTAAATAGAATATTTTATTTTTTAATTAACAGTTAATAACCCAGAGTAAACTTTCTTCTTTTTTTAGGTGAAATTTTTACAAAGAAAAAGAAAGTCTTAATTTATTGTAAGGAATTAAAAAGTGAAGATAAAAAACCAGGATTAGATACCCTGTTATTCTTCATCATATTTAATAGGGTAGTAAAAGTTGTTCTTCAAACCCAAAGATTTTGGCGGCATTTTAACTAAACAGAGGAGCTTGTCTTATAATCGATAACCCCCGTTAAATCTTACCTTTATTTGTCTAGCTTGTATACCTCCGTTGTCAGATTACTCTAAAAGGATGTTTTCTGTAAGAATTATTTTCTTACTTCAGGTCAAGGTGCAGTTTATGTAAAGGCATAGATGAGCTACAATTTTTATAAAAATACGAATCTTAAATTAAAATTTGATTGAAGGTGGATTTGTTAGTAAACTTGTTTAAGGAAAATAGGTTGAATATAGCAATAGAATGTGCACATATCGCCCGTCACTCTCCTTTTAAGAGGAGATAAGTCGTAACAAAGTAGATGTACTGGAAAGTGTCTCTAGAAAGTAACAAAGAGCTTGATTAGTTAAGCAATTCATTTACATTGAATTTATATTCGTGCAAATCGAATTTTGTTAAGATTTTTACTTAGCTAAATTTAATGGGAGAAACATCTTTAATTTTAAATGTAAAAGTATGTGTTAATGAAATTATGAAAGAGCTTATAGTTAAAAGTACTGTGAAGGATAGTTGAAAGATTTTGGTTTTATTAAAAAGAAGATATTAAAAATCGTACCTTGTGTATCAGGGTTAAGTAAAATTATATTAATATAGGTATTTCCCGAAATTAAGCGAGTAATGTTTTTAGTAAATTAAATGTGGTAAACTTTTTTTAAATAATAACATGGGGTGAAAGGCCATTCGAGCTTATTTATCTGGTTTCATGAAAAATGAATTCAATTCAGTTAGTTTTAGTTTAAAGTTTTATTTTTAATTAAGAATTAAAATTAAAAAAGTTTTAGAGGGATGAGCTTCTATAACCATCAGTATAATAAAAATATTTAATTTAGAATGACTTTAGGTTTAATAATGACCTAAAATATAAAGTTTGTTATAATTTACATTTTTATTAAAAATATTTTTGTTTATTTACTTTTTTATCATGATATTCAAATCAACAATAAATTTTAAGTAATAATGCTTAAATTAGTAGAGTAATTGTGTTTTTTAAATTATTTAAATAATATTAAATTATATTAAATTAAAGTTATTTTAAAGGAACTCGGCAAATATATTTTCCGCATGTTTATCAAAAACATCTCCTCTTGACATATTAGAGGTACCGTCTGCTCAATGCAATTTGTAAATAGCCGCAGTATTCTGACTGTGCTAAGGTAGCATAATCATTAGTCTTTTAATTGAAGGCTGGTATGAATGACGAGACGAGAAAATAGCTGTCTCTAAGATATATCTTGAATTTTATTTCTAAGTGAAAAAGCTTAGATAATTTTAAAGGACGATCAGACCCTATGGAGCTTTATTTATTTTAAGTTTAAATTTATTTTAAATTATTGAATGAAAAATAAATTTTGTTGGGGCGACAAAGAGTAAAAAATATCACTCTTTTTTAAAAACAATTATATTTGGAGTATTGATCCTTAAAGTAAGATTAAAAGACTAAGTTACCCTAGGGATAACAGCGTAATCTTTTTGGAGAGTTCAAATCGATAAAAAGGTTTGCGACCTCGATGTTGGATTAAGAGATTAGCAAGGTGCAGAAGTTTTGCTGGAAAGTCTGTTCGACTTTTAATCTCTTACATGATCTGAGTTCAAACCGGCGTAAGCCAGGTTGGTTTCTATCCTTAAAATTAAATTAATCTTTTTAGTACGAAAGGATTAAAAGGTTAAGATTATTCTTAAAATAAAGAAAAAAAATAAAATATTAATATAACGGTGTTAGTCTGACAGAAAATGTATTAGATTTAGGATCTACTTATGTAGGTGTGAGTCCTACGGCTAATTTTTATGATTCAATTATTAATATTGTTAGTTTTGATTATTTTTGTTTTAGTTGGAGTAGCTTTTTTTACTTTATTTGAACGTAAACTCTTGGGTTACATTCAACTTCGTAAAGGGCCCAATAAGGTGGGTCTCTCAGGAGTGTTACAACCCTTTGCAGATGCTATTAAATTATTTTCCAAGGAGCATTTACCTCCTTCCTACTCAAATTATATTCCTTTTTTAGTAGCCCCTTGTTTTAGCCTAGGATTAGCTCTACTTGTGTGAAGAAGCACCCCCTCCCAGTTTAATTTATTTTCATTTAATACAAGTATTTTATTCTTTTTGTGTTGTATAAGATTAGGGGTGTATAGCTTGCTAGCAGCCGGGTGAAGCTCTAATTCTAAATACTCACTATTTGGTGCGCTACGAGGGGTTGCCCAAACTATTTCTTATGAGGTTAGTCTAGTGTTAATCTTGTTGGTTCCTTTATTAGTTATTTTAAGATATGAATTAAGTTTGTTTTCTATTTTCCAGACTGAAATATGATTTATTTTATTATTTCCTCTTAATTCTATTATTTGATTAATTTCTTGCTTAGCTGAGACAAATCGGACACCTTTTGATTTTGCTGAGGGAGAGTCTGAGCTTGTATCAGGATATAATACAGAATATAGAAGAGGGGGATTTGCTTTAATTATATTAGGCGAATACACTAGAATTTTGTTTATATCTTTTCTTTTTGTTTTAATTTTCTTAGGGGGAATGGGGGGATTAATATTTATTATAAAATTAATATTCATAGCCTTTGTATTTGTCTGGGTACGAGGCACACTTCCTCGATTTCGGTATGATAAACTTATATATTTGGCTTGAAAATCCTTTTTGCCCTTTTCTCTTATTTATTTACTAACAATAGGAGGGTTATTTATTATTTTATTTTAATTAAAGGTAAGAATGTTAAAAGATTTGAACTTTTATTTCTTGTTTTCAAAACAAGTACCTTTATTAGGTTAAACAATCTATTCAGTAAGAGAATCTCACATTTTTAATGTAAGAGGAGCTAAGATAAAATAACTAAAATAAATAATTGTGAAGAGTTGTCCAATAAATACGTATGGGTCTTCAACAGGCTTAGCCCCAATTCATGTCAAAATAAATACAGTCCCTACTATTGATCAAAATAAAAATTTGTTCAATGGGTAGAATCTTAATCCTCGAAAATTACTTTTATGTCATAAAGGTAAAATTGCTAGAATTAAAATAGATATAAGTAAGGCAATAACCCCCCCTAATTTATTAGGAATAGATCGTAAAATAGCGTAGGCAAATAAAAAATATCACTCAGGCTGAATATGTACAGGGGTAACCAAAGGATTGGCGGGATTAAAATTTTCCGGATCTCCTAAGAGATTAGGATTAAGTAAGGTTAGTAAAATCAAAATGCTTAATAAGATTAAAAATCCTACTAAATCCTTAATGGTAAAATAGGGATGAAATGGAATTTTGTCACTTTGTCTATTTAATCCTAACGGATTGTTAGAGCCTGTCTGATGGAGAAAAAGTAGATGAATTATCACTACTGCTGCAATAATAAAAGGAATTAAAAAATGAAATGTAAAAAACCGATTTAAAGTTGCATTATCTACAGCGAAACCTCCTCACACTCATTGAACTACTATGTCTCCAATGAAAGGGACTGCTGAAAGAAGGTTGGTAATTACAGTAGCTCCCCAAAACGATATTTGTCCTCAGGGCAAAACATATCCTATAAATGCTGCGCCCATAGTTAATAGTAGTAAAGCGATTCCTGAAAATCATGTTAGAGTGTATAAATAGGAACCGTAGAATATACCTCGGCCCACATGAAGATACAAACAAATGAAAAAAAACGACGCCCCATTTGCATGGATAGTACGAAGAAGTCATCCATAATTAACATCTCGTATGATATGAATAACTCTAGAAAACGCTAGGTCTACATGAGGAGTATAATGTATAGCCAGGAATAGCCCTGTTAAGATTTGGGTGGCTAAACATAATCCTAAAAGTGATCCAAAATTTCATCAGGAAGAAATATTAGCAGGGGCAGGTAAATCAACAAGGGCATTATTTATAATTTTAATCAAGGGGTGAGAGGAACGAATAGTTGCCATTAACGCGCACGAAGAGAGGAGTAATCATTCTTAGTGATACTAACGACTACAATAAGAGTTAGTAGAAGATAAAAGACCAAAAACATTGTAACTCCACCCAATTGCTCTGAATATAATAAATTCAATCATACTAATCCTTCTCTACTTAATGATTTGATAGATAAGTATATTTCTTCTCTTGTCACCCAAAAGAATAAAGAATAAGAAAATAAAAGAGAAGTAGATAAGACGATTCTTTGTAATAACGTTTTAAAATTATTTTTCTTGGCAAAAAGTTCATTTGAAGCTAACAAAGAAATATAAATAAAAATTACAAGTAAACCTCCTAACAAAACTAAAATTAAAACATAGGACACCCAAAAATGAACTGCTAATCTTCCCAAGCATACTGCCATAGCGATTGTTATTATTAAAATTACTAACCCTATTCTTAAAGGGTGGTTTAATCCCGGGAAGATTCTCGCTAAAACTATTATTAAGATTGAAAAAATAAATTGGATAAAAATATCAAAAAGTAGTTTAAAAAAAATTTAAGCTTTGGGAGCTTAAGATATGGGTATCTATCTTTTTGATGTCTCAAAATTTACATTATTTCTAGTTTACAAGACTAGTGTTTTACCTTAAACTACTGAGACTAAGTGAGTCATTTTTTATTCAATCCACTTACTATTTTTTTATTATTGAGAATTTTTATCTTTATAATTAGATTTGTTTCCAAACGAAAGCATTTATTAGCCACTCTTTTAAGATTAGAAGGGTTAATATTAATATTATTTGGGGTAATTTATTATTTAGCTATCTTTTACTTTAGTTTTAATAATTTCATTTTAGTATTTTTAACATTAACAGCTTGTGAAGGAGCATTGGGTTTAAGTTTATTAGTAGTAATTGTACGAACTCATGGGAGTGATCACTTTAATTCTATAAATTCTCTTCAATGTTAATGTTAAAATTTGGATTGTGTTGCTTAAGTGTAATTTTCTTATTAGACCAATGATTCTTACTAATTAATATTGTTTTAACTATATGTTTTTTATGGGTGATTTTAATAATAAATTTTAATCTAGGAATTATTAATATAATTCATATAGATTATCTGACCTTTTTTTTGGGAGGCCTCTCCCTATGAATCACCGGTCTTATAATTATAATAAGATTTTACATTAAATTTATAGACAATTTTTTTAATGTATTTAGAATGCTAAGTATAATAATGTTATTTTTTCTAATTATTAGATTCAGAACTTCGAATCTTTTAATATTTTATATTGCATTTGAGAGAACTCTCATTCCTATTTTTTTGATAGTAATAGGTTGGGGGTACCAACCGGAACGTGTAACTGCATCCTATTATTTATTATTTTATACACTAACAGCTTCGTTACCCCTACTTTTAGGCATTTTATGAATTAATTCTAATTATTTTTCTACTGATTTCAATCTTCTACTTTCTAGTAACTCCTCGAATTTTTTATTATTTTGAATATTAATTATGGCCTTTTTAGTGAAGTTACCAGTTTATATAGGACACTTATGACTTCCTAAGGCTCATGTTGAAGCTCCGGTTGCAGGTTCTATGATTTTAGCAGGTATCTTATTAAAGTTGGGAGGGTATGGTCTAATTCGTATTCTTCCTTTTATTGAATATGAGTTGGCAGAATTTTCTTCTTTATTAGTTTCTGTCAGAATAATAGGAGGAGTTTTAGCGTCTTTAATCTGTTTACGTCAAACCGATTGTAAGTCTTTAGTTGCATATTCTTCTGTTGCTCACATAGCCTTAGTTTTAGCAGGGATTTCTTTTAATTCTTTTTTAGGGGTGTCAGGAGCAATTATTATTATAATTGCCCATGGGCTCTGTTCATCCGGTTTATTTAGATTAGTAGGGGTAATTTATGAACGCATTTCCACTCGAAGCATCGTATTGATTCGAGGAGTTATTACTGTGGCTCCTTTAATAACATTATGGTGATTTTTATTTAGAATTAGAAACATAGCTGCCCCCCCTACGCCTAATTTAGTGGGAGAAATTTTCATTTTTATTTCTTCATTGAACTGATTGATAATGAGAGTAATCTTTGTAGGGGGTCTATCTTTTTTAGCAGGGGCATATAATCTTTTTTTGTTTGTATCTACTCAACATGGAACTACCTTGATGAGAATGAAGTCTTTCCCTGAAATAAGATTCCGTGAACATTTTGTTTTATTTTCGCATATCCTACCTTTTTTATTCATATTTGTTGTTATGACTTTTATTTATTCTTGTTATTATAGTTTAATAAAAATTTAGGTTTGTGGTGCCTGAGATGTAGAATCTACTAATAACCATGGACAAATTTCTTTATCAAAAGATCTCTTTTTTTTTAATAAATCTAATACTATTTATTTGATTATTAGGAGTTTACCTAAATCTAAATGAAAGTGTAATCTTTATTGAATGAGTTATAGGAAGTGGGGCAATTAACTTTAGAGCAACTATTTTATTTGATTATATAAGATGCTTCTTTTTAAGAGTAGTTTTATGTATTTCTTCTAATGTCATCTGGTATAGAAAGAGTTATATACAATCAGACTTAGATGCGAATCGCTTTATTATGTTAGTATTAGGATTTGTTATTTCTATAATGTTATTAATTATTAGTCCGAATATTTTGAGAATTCTTTTAGGATGAGATGGTTTAGGACTAATTTCATATTGTTTAGTTATTTATTATCCTTCCAAAAAATCCAGAAGTGCTGGTATATTAACAGTCCTTTCCAACCGTATTGGGGATGTTTGTATCTTATTTTCAATTGGTTGATTTGTTATAATTGGAGATTTTAATATTTTAGTATGAAACTTAGATAGATCATTGATAGAAAGTTACTGATTGCCATTATTAGTCATAATTGCTGCAATAACTAAAAGAGCTCAAATCCCATTTTCTTCTTGACTTCCAGCAGCAATAGCTGCCCCTACCCCTGTCTCAGCCTTAGTTCACTCTTCAACTTTGGTTACTGCGGGAGTCTATTTACTTATTCGATTTTCTTTTTTATTAGAGCCTCAATGATCTTCTAGATTAATATTTCTTTCTATTATAACCATATTTATATCAGGAGTAGTTGCAATTTTCGAATTTGATCTAAAAAAAGTAATTGCTTTATCTACATTAAGTCAATTAGGAATAATAATATTTGCCATCTCTTTAACTCTATATAAGGTAGCTTTTTTTCATCTTCTTTCTCATGCTCTTTTCAAAGCTTTACTTTTTCTTTGTGCAGGGGTCTTAATTCATGGGGTAGCAGGATCTCAAGACATGCGTCATTTTGGTAGTTTAGCTAAGTCTTACCCTATTATCAGAGTTTGTTTAAATTTAGCAAATTTTTCATTATGTGGTGTTCCTTTCTTAGCAGGATTTTATTCTAAGGATATAATTGTTGAATTAGCTTGTCAAAATTCTTGAGGTATATTTATTGTAATTATAATATTTATGTGTTTAAGATTAACAGTGTTATACTCAGTTCGCTTAGTTTTTTACAGATTCTCTAATTTAAAAAATGGGGTACCTTTACAATCTTTATGTGAAGAAGATAAAAGTCTTATTACTCCTATTGTAATTTTAACTTTAATTTCGATTTTATCAGGCCCGTCTTTAATATGATTACTTTTTCCATTCCCCTCTCTTATTATGTTACCTTTTTTATTAAAATTAACAGCAATTATAGTCATTTCCTTTTCTATTTTAGTAATAATTAGTTTGTGTCAAATTTCATTAACTCAGTTAAACGAAATAAACTTGCTAATTTATTTTTCAGGGTCAATATGATTTTTACCTTGAATTAGAGGTCAAAGAATAACTTACATATTTATTTCTAAAACAAATTATATTCTTAAAATTTTAGATCAAGGATGGTTAGAGTACTACACCAGTTTTGTTTCTTTTAATATACCTAATAAGATTATCACCCCCCTAATTAAAATTCAACATAACAGTTTGAAGATTCATTTTATGGTATTTTTAATGTGAATATTATTAGTAATTATTTTTATTTTATGTTTTTATAGCTTAATATAAAGCATAGCACTGAAGATGCTAGGATAATCTATAGATTTAAAAACAAGCTATTAGAATAAAATTCATTATTACAATGAAAATGTAATGTATTATACTTATACTATAATTGCAAAGATACAAACGGAATTAAACCGCTTAGAGTTAGAGTTAGCAGCTCTTCTCTTACTTTTATCTCCTTAGTTGGAATAAATTATTCTAAACTCCATTAACAGTGAAGTGCTGCTGATTTTAGCTTCAACTAAAAAAATCTGGATTAATTAAAATCAAAGTTTAGGCCGAAACTAAATGTAACTTTTACTTCAGATTTTTAAGGAAGGTCTTTAGGACACCTCTTGAATGCAAATCAAGTATTATATTTAACTACATCCCTAAAGTGCCCAATTTAAAGCTCCTTGTTTTCATTCATGAAATAGTCCTAATAGTAAAATTATAATAAATAATAAAAATACGCCTCCTCAGTAGATTAAAATTGATTTAGTTAATCTGTATACTGATGGAATAAGTATAACAATTTCAACATCAAAAATTAAAAAAATAATTGTAATTAAAAAAAATCGAAGAGAAAAAGGTAGACGAAAGTTAGAATTACTATCGAAACCACATTCAAATGGAGAAGACTTCTCTCGATTTAATTTAACCTTCTTTCCAAGAATAAGGGAGAGTCTTAAAATTAATACTATAATTGCTATTACTAGAGGTACAAAAACTATTAATTGAAAAATTATCTTTCCCACAACTGGACATTTTGATTGGAAGTCAAATATACTAATTTATATTAAAAAGATACTTAATTACCTCACCAATAAATCGAGATAAATAGAAATAACCAAACCACATCGACAAAATGCCAATATCATGCTGCGGCTTCAAAACCAAAGTGATGAGTACTTGAAAAATGATTAAGTATTTGACGAATAAGACAGACTAATAAAAATGTTGTTCCGATAATAACGTGGAGTCCATGAAATCCTGTTGCTACAAAAAATGTAGAACCATAGACTGCGTCGGCGATAGAAAAGGGGGCTTCATAGTATTCAAGAGCTTGTAAAGAAGTAAAATATAATCCTAAAAATACAGTCAAGAATAACCCCTGGACACCCTGAGTATAGTTATTTTCTATTAGAGCATGGTGAGCCCAAGTTACTGTAACTCCTGACGCTAATAAAATAGCTGTATTTAAAAGAGGAATTTGAAAAGGATTAAATGGTTTGATCCCAGCAGGGGGTCATGATCTTCCTAATTCTACTGCAGGAGCCAGGCTTCTGTGAAAAAAAGCTCAAAAGAAAGATAAAAAGAACAGTACTTCGGAGGCAATAAATAAAATCATCCCTCACCGTAAACCTACCCCAACTTGAACTGTGTGTAAACCTTGGTAAGTTCCTTCACGAATGACATCTCGTCACCATTGAATTATAATTAAACTTGTAGTAAGAAAGCTAATCAAAGCTAAATCTATATTAAATATATGAAATCATTTTGCTAACCCAGATACTAATCTTATTACACTAAATGCTCTTAATAAAGGTCACGGGCTTTTATCTACTAAATGATAGGGGTGATTTATAAAATTTGACATTAAACAACTTCTCTAGAATACAGTGTAGCTAACACAGCAAAAACATACGATTGAATAATAGCTACGGCTCTTTCTAGGGTTAATAATAAAATTTGAGTCACTAAAAGAATGGAAAGTAAAAAAGAAGATATTGAAGGACCTTGATTTCCTAAAAGAACTAGAAGAAGATGCCCGGCAATTATATTAGCAGCCAAACGTACTGCAAGAGTCCCAGGACGAATAACATTACTAATAGTTTCAATAAGAACCATAAAAGGTATTAAAATTCCTGGTGTACCCAACGGAACCAAATGAGCTAATATATGTCGTGTATGATTAAATCAACCATAAATTATAAAAGATACTCATAGAGGTATAGCTAAACTTAAGGTTATAACTAAATGTCTAGAAGAGGTGAATACGTAGGGTAATAATCCTAGCAAATTATTAAATAAAATAAGCGCAAATAATGAAATAAAAATTAATGTATGGCCTTGAGAAGAAGTGGGCCCCACTAATGTTTTAAATTCCAAATGAAGCTGGGAAGTAACCATCAAAAATATTTTAGAATAACGATTGGGTTGAACCCAATAACTTCAAGGGATTAAAAATAACCCTAATAATGAAGCCCCTCAGTTTAGAGGAAAATGGAAAGTTGCTGCAGGATCAAAAATAGAAAATAAATTTGCTATCATTTTCAATTAAAAGAAATAGTCTTAGTATTAGTAAGTAAGTTATTTTGAGATTCTAGTTGGATAGTATTTTTAAAAAAATATATCAGCGTAATAAAAAATAAAAAAAGTAAAATAAAGGATGTAAATAATAATACTCAGTTTATAGGTCAAATTTGTGGCATAAAGAAATACTTTTAAAAGTAATTTTAGTATGACAAACTAACGTTATTTTTTAACTAAATTCTCCCATCAAAATCAATCGTTAACTGATATATCAAAGCTTAAGAGGCTTTTGCTTACTTTAAGCTATTTGATGAAAATGTCTTAATTCAAGTTAAGAAATCTAGAGGGTTAACAGCCTCAACACTAATAGGTATGAAACTATGATTAGCTCCACAAATTTCTGAACATTGTCCATAAAAGATTCCAGGCCGGTTAAAGAATATATTTAATTGATTAAGTCGGCCTGGGACAGCATCAGCCTTAATACCTAAGCTAGGAATAGTTCAAGAATGAATAACATCTGCTGCGGTTACTAACAATCGAATTTGAGTTAAATATGGTAAGACTACTCGATTATCTACCTCTAATAAACGAAATTCCATTGCTTCTAGACTATTAGTAGGAATTATATAAGAATCAAATTCAATATCATTAAAATCTGAGTATTCGTAGCTTCAGTATCATTGATGGCCGACAGTTTTTAACGTAAGATTAGGTTCAGTAGTTTCGTCAATTAAATAAAGTAGTCGTAATGAAGGAAGAGCTAAAATAATCAAAATTACTGCTGGCAAAACTGTCCAGATAATTTCAATTATTTGACCATCCAAAAGGTAACGGTTCACAAATTTATTAGTTATTAAACTAACTATAAAATACCCTACTAATGTAGTAATTAGAATCAAGATTAGTAAAGCATGATCATGAAAAAAAATTAGTTGTTCTATTAAAGGGGACGCGCTATTTTGAAATCCAATTTGAGCTCAGGTTGCCATTTTCTAATGGAAAGATTTTAACTTTCATTTTTAGAGCTTAAATCTAAGGCACTAATCTGCCACATTAGAATTGAGAAATAAAAGTTAACTCATTATAACTATGTTCCGCGGGAGGGAAAGAATGTTGTCATTCAATAGAAGTAGAGAGATTAGTAGAAAAAAGCACTGGGCGTAAACTAACTAAAGATTCTCAAATAATAAAAATAAATCCTAAAGTAGCTACAAAAGAAATTATAGACCCTACAGAAGAAACAACATTTCAACTTATGTAAGCATCTGGATAATCTGAGTATCGGCGAGGTATTCCTGCTAATCCTAAAAAGTGCTGAGGAAAGAATGTAAGATTAACTCCTACAAACATAATTATAAAGTGAATTTTCAACCACGCGTTATGCAAGATTAGCCCAGTGAACAGAGGATATCAATGAACAACCCCGGCAAAAATAGCGAAAACGGCCCCTATAGAGAGAACATAGTGAAAATGGGCTACAACATAATAAGTATCATGCAAGATAATGTCAATTCTAGAATTAGCAAGAACAACTCCTGTTAATCCCCCAACAGTAAATAAGAAAACAAACCCAGCTGCTCATAATAGCGAGGGTGAAAAAACTAGTTGCGTCCCATGAAGAGTACCTAATCATCTAAAAATTTTAATACCTGTAGGAATCGCAATAATCATAGTAGCCGCAGTGAAATATGCCCGAGTATCAACATCTATTCCTACAGTAAATATGTGATGAGCTCATACAACGAATCCTAAAACACCAATAGCTAACATAGCATAAATTATACCTAATGTTCCGAAAGCTTCCTTTTTCCCTCTTTCATGACTAATAATATGAGAAATCATTCCAAACCCAGGAAGAATTAAAATATAAACCTCAGGGTGTCCGAAAAATCAAAATAAGTGTTGGTATAAAATAGGATCCCCTCCCCCTGCTGGGTCAAAAAATGAAGTATTTAAATTACGATCTGTAAGAAGTATAGTAATAGCCCCTGCAAGAACAGGCAAACTTAATAAAAGCAATAAAGCTGTGATCCCTACCGCTCAAACAAATAAAGGAATTCGATCCAACGTTATACCTACTGATCGTATATTAATAATAGTGGTGATAAAGTTTACTGCCCCCAAAATAGAAGAAATACCTGCTAAATGTAAAGAAAAAATACTTAAATCAACAGATGCCCCAGCATGCGCGATACCCGCAGACAAAGGAGGATAGACAGTTCAGCCCGTCCCAGCCCCGCTTTCAACTGCCCCTCCTACTAATAGAAGAGTTAGTGCAGGAGGTAAAAATCAAAAACTCAGATTATTTAACCGAGGGAAAGCTATATCAGGAGCTCCTAATATTAAAGGAACGAGTCAATTCCCGAACCCCCCAATTATAATAGGTATAACCATAAAGAAAATTATTACAAAAGCATGAGCAGTAACAATAACGTTATAAATTTGATCATCACCAATTAATCTCCCGGATTGACCTAATTCAGCTCGAATAAGTATACTTAACGCAGTACCTACTATTCCTGATCAGATACCAAATATGAAATACAAAGTCCCAATATCCTTATGATTGGTTGAAAATAATCAACGTCGCAATAGTTTAATGGCTGAGAATAAGCATTAGATTGTAAATCTAAATACGAGAAATTTTCTCTTAAACTAAAGTAGAATAGTTTAAAAAAAACTTTTAAATTGCAAATTTAAAAATGAGATTGTTACTCTTCTACTTAGAATTTAAGATTATTCTTAATTAAAGCTTTGAAGGCAATATTTTGCTCAAACTACTTAAATAGTGTTACTCTTGGTGTGTATCTATATATTTTTATTGTACTGACTACATGTAATGGAATTACACCAAAACTGGAAGAATCAAAATCTTCTATGCATTTACATTAACATGTAAGACAGGTAAGCTAAATAAAGCTAGTGGGTTCATGCCCCATTTATAGGTTTAAACCTCCTCTCTAGTGTGACTTTCTCCTTTTTTAATCTTAATATTAGTGAGAATTTTTTCCAGAATTTTTCTAGTAATCTCGTCTCCTTCCCTGTTAATTTCATGAGTTGGCTTAGAATTAAATACTTTAGTATTTTTACCTATTATTTTGAATAAAAAATTGAACACCACTAGTGAAGCTTCTATTAAGTATTTTTTAACTCAAACTATGGCATCTATTTTAATTATTTTAAGAGCTTTTTCTTTTTTTCTAAATTTAATAGTTTTGGGAAATTTAATTATAATGTTAGGTTTGGCCATTAAATTAGGAGCAGCTCCTTTTCATAGTTGGTTATTAAGTGTAGCCGAAAATTTAACATGGGTATGTTTATTTATTTTATTAACAATTCAAAAAATTAATCCATTATTGATTTTGTGAGAATTCATTGAATATAATTTAGGAGTCTTTGATGTATTAATTATCCTATCTTTAAGTGTGGGAAGTATAATAGGACTAATTCAAACCAGAACACGTTTGTTATTAACTTTTTCTTCAATTAATCATTTAGGCTGACTTTTAATTAGTTTATCCTTTGATTTATGGCTAGGCTCAATATACTTTTTAATTTATATGATTGTTTTATTACCTTTAATTTTGATTTTTAATACATTTAATATCTCTTATATTAATGAGTCTATTATAATAAACTTTAATTCATCTAAACAGATTTTTATATATCTATCAATTTTATCCTTGGGAGGCCTCCCCCCTTTTCTGGGATTTTTGCCGAAATGATTAATTTTACAAAGTACTATAAGAGGGGGGTGGTATTTTTTTAGATTCATTATAATTTTAACTAGATTGTTTACTTTATTCTATTATTTGCGTTTAACCTTTTCAGCTTTTATTATAGGTGGAATAAATTTGTTTTCTTCAAATAATTCTTATTCATTAGGAGATTTAAATTTAATCATATTCTGTGTTTCTATTTTAGGGTTGCCATTATTTTTATTTATTTAGAATTTTAAGTTAATGAAACTAAAAGCCTTCAAAGCTTTAATTAAGAATAATC